AATTCTATACTCTCTTTTTTTTGTTGCTCTATTTATTTGTTTCGGGAAATGGAAACTTACTAATCATAATAATGATCTTGATTCATATTATGATTAGTAAGTTTAATATGGAATAAGAATAGAAAAGTAGAAAGAAAAAATAGATACTGTATACTTTAGTTCCCTGGGATTGTAGTTCAATTGGTTAGAGCACCGCCCTGTCAAGGCGGAAGCTGCGGGTTCGAGCCCCGTCAGTCCCGATGGATCCAATAATCAATAAATATATTAATTCATCTTTCCACCTTTTTGGAAAAGGACAACAAACAATAGAATTTCACTTTCAATAGGAATTTTTTTGATGATTCTTAGTTCTTTTTTCTTTCCCTTTTCTTTTTTTTATTTCTTTCTCATCAAAAAAATCTGAAAGTTTTCAGTTACTTGAATTAGTAACTGATTTCTAGTTGATGAAAGATTCTATATCATTTCAATTGCACATTGACCTTGTGCTATATGCGCCCTAGTACTAGTAATAACCCCAAGCAAAAGGGGGAGAATATTAATAAAAGAAAGATCAAACAAGGATCCTATCCTTTCCTTTTTCGAACTTTTGTAATGAAGAATCGTTTTTTCTTTCTTTTTTATTTATTAAAATAAATGAAAAGAATAAATAAGAATTTTGTTTGTAATTTTATTAAAGTATTTTTGTTGAAAGTTCTATCAAAACAAGACTTGTCTTTTTCACATTTTTCTTGTTTTTTGGTTTTGTAACCAGTGAAAGTGGAAAGGTGAAACTTCATTAGATGATTGATTGAACAAGGAATATGGCAGGTTATGGAAAAAAAGAATGATAAATAAAAGACTTCTTGATTAGATGGCAAATTCGATTTTTCTTTTTTTGGATTCAGTTCAGTATGGATAAAAGATCTTCCTATGTTATACTATTCAATTCGCGACGGCGAATTGATATGATTGATATGATAACTCAGATATTGTTATTCATGATATGAATCTGATTCAATATCATCAAGATGGAATTCATCCAATTTAATTGGAATTTACAGGTAAAATTTTGATCATCTCTATGGGATTAAATCCCGAGTTAATGCGAAGTAAAAAACGATGAGATTATGGAAGTAAATATTCTCGCATTTATTGCTACTGCACTATTCATTTTAGTTCCTACTGCTTTTTTACTTATTATCTATGTAAAAACGGTCAGCCAAAATGATTAATTGGAATGAAACTTGACTTCGTAGTTCTTTATCAATGATTGAAAAATAGAAAGAAAAAAGGATTCCAATTTCTTAACGGAAATGAGCAGGCTAGAATCAGCAATATTCTATGAGATTTGATAGTATGGTAGAAAGATTTATATGTTTCTACCATACTATCGATTCGATTAGTATTTTTTGTTCGTGTAGGAAGTTGGACTCGAACCATAATAAAGATACAGACTTAGTTTAATATTGATCAATCCAGAATATGTATCTTCATATATGTTATGTACATAGCAACCCCAATTCGATTTTTTTGCTACATATATTTGATCGATTTGGATTGATTCTGATCAATCCGAAATAATCGAAAGGCAATTCTTACGTTTTTTTACAGCTCGAATTCTTCGATTTCGGATTCTTTCTTTCAAATAGAAATCCCAGTATTTGCCGAAGGAATCAAAGAAAATATTAATAAAAAAACCAATTTAGTATTAGTAATTCTTTTTATCATTACCAAACCAAAAAGGAAAATAAGTGAATTGATTGACTGGTGGATAGATGCTTGAAAGAGTTCTATGGAATTATTGAAATATCTGTTTTATTGACATTTTTCATTTAAAAACACTTTTCGTAGCTATCTATAAAAAAACGATACAGTTTTATTCCTCAACTAAAAACTCAATTAATTTAGGTAAGTAGTATTTCTAGAGTCCACTTCTTCCCCATACTACAAGTGAAAGAGAAAATGTAAAGACTACCATTAAAGCAGCCCAAGCGAGACTTACAATATCCATGTGAATTATTGTCCCCTATTTCTAGGAATATGAAGGAATTATTCCATTATTGTTTACTAATAATAGTGAAATTCATGGTACAGAGTCAAAAAATTTCGGACTATTAATTTAATGAACCAATCCAATACCTGAGTATTCCGAGACTCTTTTGAGTTTGTATACAAACTTTATTCCGCCTTTCTTTTCCACAATTCCTAACTACTAAAATATTACCTCCTGTCTGTAGAATTCAACGCCCAGGCAGTAACCACTCCAATAGGAATGGAGAGGTCTCGGTACCCCTTCCACTCCTTATACTTACTCAAATCTTTCCTTGAATCCTAGACACAAGGATTTCGCTTTGGAAAACCCCCAGATACTTAGAATCAAGTATGTATTAAAAGACCCTTTATTCTCCTTCTCTTCGGCTGGAGAAGAATCTAGCGAGTTCTAGCAGTTGATAAGGGATTTCAACTCTTTTGTTAATTCGAATCAAATCAGGCGACACCCGGATTTGAACTGGGGAAAAAG